AGAATTTACGAAAAAAAATCGAAGTATATGAAAGAACCCTTTTTTTGCAATTCCTATGATGCAATTGGAGCTTATCGGCAGAAAAGAATCAATTTAGATAGTCCTTTGTGGCTTCGGTGGCAATTAGATCAACGCGTTATTGCTTCAAGAGAAGTTCCTATCGAAGTTCACTATGAATCTTTTGGTAACTATCATGAAATTTATGCACACTATTTAATAGTAAGAAGTGTAAAAAAAGAAAGTGTTTGTATATATATTCGAACCACAGTTGGTCATATTTCTTTTTATCGAGAAATTGAGGAAGCTATACAAGGTTTTTCTCAAGCCTGCTCGTATGATACCTAATAATATGGTAGTAAAAAAAAGTAAGTCTAGGACACCCGTGTGAATTCGGACTTCTCTTCTCCGATTCAACTCGGGCCATAGCATAGTTACTGACCTAAAATCCTACGCAAATCAACATCGAGAAAAGGCAGTTTTTCAATCATTGACTCAAACTCATTGTCGAATCCCATTCAGCAGAATATGGAGGTACTTATGGCGGAAGGGGCCCATCTGGTATTTCACAATAAAGTGATAGATGGAACTGCTATTAAACGACTTATTAGCCGATTAATAGATCACTTCGGGATGGCATATACATCACACATCCTAGATCAAGTAAAGACTCTGGGTTTCCAGCAAGCCACTGTTACATCCATTTCATTAGGAATTGATGATCTTTTAACGATACCTTCGAAGGGCTGGCTTGTCCAAGATGCTGAACAACAAAGTTTGATTTTGGAAAAACACCATCATTATGGGAATGTACATGCGGTAGAAAAATTACGCCAATCGATTGAGATATGGTATGCTACAAGTGAATATTTGCGACAAGAAATGAATCCTAATTTTAGGATGACGGACCCTTTCAATCCAGTCCATATGATGTCTTTTTCGGGGGCTAGGGGAAATGCATCTCAAGTACATCAATTAGTAGGTATGAGAGGATTAATGTCAGATCCTCAAGGACAAATGATTGATTTACCTATTCAAAGCAATTTACGCGAAGGACTTTCTTTAACAGAATATATTATTTCTTGCTATGGAGCCCGTAAAGGAGTGGTAGATACTGCTGTACGCACATCAGATGCTGGATATCTTACGCGTCGCCTTGTTGAAGTCGTTCAACATATTGTTGTACGTAGAACAGATTGTGGCACGATCCGAGGGATTTCTGTGAGTCCTAGAAATAAAAATCGGATGATGTCAGAAAGAATTTTTATCCAAACATTAATTGGTCGTGTCTTAGCAGACGATATATATATAGGTTCCCGATGTGTCGCCTTTCGAAATCAAGATCTTGGGATTGGACTTGTCAATCGATTCATAACCTTTGGAACACAATCAATATCTATTCGAACTCCCTTTACTTGTCGTAGTACATCTTGGATCTGTCGATTATGCTATGGGCGGAGTCCCACTCATGGTGACCTAGTTGAATTGGGGGAAGCTGTAGGTATTATTGCGGGTCAATCTATTGGCGAACCGGGGACTCAACTCACATTAAGAACTTTTCATACCGGCGGAGTATTTACAGGAGGTACTGCCGAACATGTACGAGCCCCTTATAATGGAAAAATAAAATTCAATGAGGATTTGGTTCATCCTACACGTACACGTCACGGGCATCCTGCCTTTCTATGTTATATAGACTTGTCTGTAATTATTGAGAGCGAAGATATTATACATAGCGTGACTATTCCACCAAAAAGTTTTCTTTTAGTTCAAAACGATCAATATGTAGAATCAGAACAAGTGATTGCTGAGATTCGCGAGGGAACATACACTTTTCATTTTAAAGTGAGCGTTAGAAAATATATTTATTCTGACTCAGAGGGCGAAATGCACTGGAGTACTGATGTGTCCCATGCACCCGAATTTACATATAGTAATGTACATCTCTTACCAAAAACAAGTCATTTATGGATCTTATCAGGAGGTTTATGGGGATCGAGTCTAATTCTTTTTTCGATCTACAAAGATCAAGATCAAATGAACATACCCTTTCTTTCCGTCGAAAGAAAATCTATTTCTAGCCTCTCGGGGAATCATGATCAAGCGAGCCAAAATTTTTTTAGTTCGGATTTTTCTGATAAAAAAAAAAAAAAATCGGGGATTCCCGATTATTCAGAATTGAATGGAATCGTAGATACGCGTCATTCTAATTTAATATATTCTGATATTTTTCATGAGAACTCAGATTTATTAGCAAAACGGCGAAGAAATAGATTTCTCATTCCATTCCAATCGATTCAAGAGCAAGAGAAAGAATTCATCCCGCATTCAGGTATCTCGATTGAAATACCCATAACTGGTATTTTCCGTAGAAATAGTATTTTTGCTTTTTTTGATGATCCTAGATACAGAAGAAAGAGTTCCGGACTTCTAAAATATGGGACTTTAAAGGTGGACTCAATCATCCAAAAAGAGGATATGATGGAGTATCGAGGAGTCCAAAAATTGAAGACAAAATACGAAATGAAAGTAGATCGCTTTTTTTTCATTCCCGAGGAAGTGCATATTTTACCCGAATCCTCCGCCATAATGGTAAAGAACCATAGTATCGTTGGAGTCAATACACGAATCACTTTAAATATAAGAAGCCAAGTAGGCGGGTTGATCCGAGTGGAGAGAAAAAAAAAAAAGATTGAACTAAAAATCTTTTCGGGGGGTATACATTTTCCGGACAAGACAGATAAGACAGCTAAGATATCCCGACACAGTGGCATCTTGATACCTCCAGGAAGAGGAAGAGGAAGGGGAAAAACAAACTCTAAGGAATCAAAAAAATTGAAAAATTGGATTTATGTCCAACGGATCACACCAACCAAGAAAAAGTTTTTTGTTTTGGTGCGGCCCGTAGCAACCTATGAGATAGCGGACAGTATCCATTTGGCAACACTCTTTCCACAAGATCTCTTTCGGGAAAAGGATAATATTCAACTTCGAGTTTTCAACTATCTCCTTTATGGAAATGAAAAATCCATTCGAGGAATTTCTGACACAAGTATTCAATTGGTTCGAACTTGTTTAGTCTTGAATTGGGACCAAGACAATCAAAATTCTTCTCTCGAGGAGGTCCGTGCTTTCTTTGTTGAAGTAAGTACAAAGGGTTTGATTCGGGATTTCATAAGAATTGGCTTAGTGAAATCCCATATTTCGTATAGAAGAAAAAGGAAGAATCCGTCAGATTCGGGATGGATCTCTGCCGATCACATGAATCCGTTTTATTCGACTTCTCCCAAGGATGGCATTCTTCAACAATCACTTAGACAAAATCAAGGAACTATTCGTAGGTTCTTAAATAGCAAGAAGGAATCCCAATCTTTGTTAATTTTATCATCATCTAATTGTTTTCGAATCGGTCCATTTAATAATGTAAAATATCACAATGTGATAAACCAATCAAAAAAAAAAAATCCTCTAATTACAATTAAAAATTCGTCGGGCCCCTTAGGAACAGCCATTCAAATTTCGAATTTTTATTCATTTTTTCCTTTACTAACTTATAATAAGATCTCTGTAATTAAATATTTGCAACTTGATAACTTCCAATCTATTTTTCAAGTAATTCACTCTTATTTAATCGATGAAAACGGAAGGATTTTGAATCTAGATCCATCCAGTACCGTTGTTTTGAATCCAGTAAAATTGAATTGGTATTTTCTTCATCAAAATTATCATCATAATTATTGTGAGGAAACGTCCGCAATAATTAGTCTTGGACAACTTTTTTTTGAAAATTTATGTATAGCAAAAAAAGAACCAAACTTAAAGTCGGGTCAAGTTTTAATTGTTCAAAGGGATTCTGTAGTAATAAGATCCGCTAAGCCCTACTTGGCCACTCCGGGAGCAAAAGTTCATGGGCATTACAGAGAAATTCTTTACGAAGGGGATACATTAGTTACATTTATATATGAAAAATCGAGATCCGGTGATATAACACAAGGTCTTCCAAAAGTAGAACAAGTGTTAGAAGTCCGCTCGATTGATTCAATATCGCTGAACTTAGAAGAGCGGATTGAGGAGTGGAACAAGTGTATAACAAGAATTCTTGGAATTCGTTGGGGATTCTTGATTGGTGCTGAGTTAACTATAGTGCAAAGTCGTATTTCTTTGGTTAATAAGATTCAAAAGGTTTATCGATCCCAGGGGGTGCATATTCATAATAGGCATATTGAAATTATTGTACGTCAAATAACATCCAAAGTTTTGGTTTCAGAAGAGGGAATGTCTAATGTTTTTTTACCTGGAGAACTGATTGGATTGTTACGAGCCGAACGAACGGGGCGCGCTTTAGAAGAAGCAATCTGTTATCGAGCCATTTTATTAGGAATAACTCGAGCATCTTTGAATACTCAAAGTTTTATCTCCGAAGCAAGTTTTCAAGAAACGGCTCGAGTTTTAGCAAAAGCTGCTCTTCGGGGTCGTATCGATTGGTTAAAAGGCCTTAAAGAAAATGTTGTTCTAGGGGGGGTGATCCCCGCCGGGACCGGATTCAACAAAGGATTGGTGCATTGTTCACGGCAACAGACCACCATTCTTTTGGAAAAAAAAAGAAAGGATTTTGCTTTATTCGAGGTAGATAGGAGAGATATTTTATTCTACCACAGGGAGTTTTGTAACTCTTCTATTTAAAAACCTGACTTTTCTAGGATTGAATGATTCCTATTTTTAATTTCATTTTTGTTGTAGTCATTTGCTTTGGTAATTTGATAACACTAATACAGATAAGAATTAATAAAAAAGAATGGCTTGGCTCATGCATAAATGGCCCATCCCCGGTACAAGAGAAGGTTCCATCGGAACAAAATTTTATTTTCATTTGGGGTACCCCCTTTTTAAGTGTGAAAAGAAATGAAAAAAAGATATTGGAACATCGATTTGGAAGAGATGATGAGAGCAGGAGTTCATTTTGGACATGGTACTAGGAAATGGAATCCTAGAATGGCACCTTA